AATGATGAGCCTGACTAAAGGACTATCGTGATAGGATAAAATATGTAGTAAACAACTACCTTCATTACATCCAACAGAATCAAACTATCACCATCAAGCATCAAAAGCCAACGTGCACCATACACCAAGATGTAAAAATAAATTTCAAAATAGAAAAGTAAGCTAAATAAGCTAATGGGTTCATACCCCATAAATAGAGTAAAACACTCTCTTCTCTAATGCCCAGCAACTCAACCAAAGTCCTTTTACTAACTACCTTAGTAGGAGGTATATTAGTATCTATTTCTTCCAATTCATGACTCGGAGCATGAATAGGCTTGGAAATTAATCTAATATCGTTTATCCCTTTAATGTCCAACGTCAAAAATATGTACAATACAGAAGCTTCATTAAAGTATTTCATTGTACAGGTCCTTGCCTCAGCAACATTGTTATTTATAGTAGTAATAAAAACTTTAACAGAGGATCTATTCACATTCGAAGTGAATTCTTACACGCCAATAATCATTTGCACCCCCCTCCTGCTAAAAAGTGGAGCAGCCCCCTTCCACTGATGGTTCCCAGGAGTAATAGAGGGATTAAGATGAGAAAACTGTGCGTTACTAATAACAGTCCAAAGGGCTGCTCCACTCATATTAATATCATACCTTATCGAAATTAATATGTTCACGTTAAGAATTATTCTGATATCAACAATTGTAGGATCAATTGGTGGTTTAAACCAAACCTCAATACGAAAAATTTTAACATATTCATCAATTAACCATACCGGATGAATACTAATTGCATTAACAACAAGAGAAAATTTATGAATAGTATATTTCATAATCTACTCCACACTAGCACTAACAGTGGTATCAGCTATCAAACTATCCGGAGTATCATTCATTAACCAAACCATGATGACAAATAAAGAAACCGCATTAACAAAATTCATAATATTTACATCTTTACTATCCCTAGGGGGACTTCCCCCCTTCCTTGGGTTCCTACCAAAATGAATTGTTATTCAAACCATAATCACAAACAACATAGCACCCCTAGCAACAATTGTAGTAGTAACATCACTAATCACTTTATATTACTACCTAAAAATTTCTTACTCGAGATTTATAATCCTAAACACAGAACCAAAATGAAACCTAAAATCAAACAAAAATAAACCATCTAAAAACATCAGAGCACTAATCCTATCATCCATTTCATTGATAGGAATAGCCGTTTGCACGATCCTAACCAACATTAACTAAATGAAGGCCTTAAGTTAAAATAAACTAATAACCTTCAAAGCTATAAATAAAGGGCTTCCTTTAGGCCTTGGCAAGTCCTTCAACTTACCCCTACAGAATTGCATTCTATAATCACAAAGTGAATACAAGGCTCATTAAATAGTGAGAGAGCAACGTAAATGCCCCTAAATAGATTTACAGCCTATCACCTACTTATTATTCTCAGCCACCTCACTAATTTTCACCCGATGATTCTTCTCAACTAATCACAAAGACATTGGAACATTATACTTCGTATTTGGAGCTTGATCAGGAATGGTCGGAACTTCTCTAAGAATACTTATCCGAACAGAATTGGGACAACCAGGATCTTTAATTGGAGATGACCAAATCTACAACGTCATTGTCACAGCCCACGCCTTTGTAATAATTTTCTTCATGGTAATACCAATCATAATTGGTGGATTTGGAAACTGACTAGTACCACTAATACTAGGGGCACCAGACATAGCATTCCCACGAATAAACAACATGAGATTTTGATTATTACCACCATCATTAACTCTACTACTCACTAGCAGAACAGTAGAAAGTGGAGTAGGAACAGGATGAACTGTATATCCCCCTCTTGCAAGAGGAATTGCCCATGCTGGAGCATCCGTAGACCTAGCAATCTTCTCTTTACATTTAGCAGGTGTATCATCCATCCTAGGGGCAGTAAACTTCATCACAACAACAATTAATATAAAGCCAAAAAGCATAAAACCTGAACGAATTCCACTTTTTGTATGATCAATTGCTATTACTGCCCTACTACTGCTTTTATCATTACCAGTTCTGGCAGGAGCAATTACAATGCTATTAACAGATCGTAACCTAAATACATCATTCTTTGACCCAGCAGGAGGGGGAGACCCAATTCTATACCAACATCTATTTTGATTTTTCGGACACCCAGAAGTTTATATTCTCATTCTACCAGGATTTGGTATAATCTCACACATTATCTGCCACGAAAGAGGAAAGAAGGAAGCATTTGGAAACTTAGGAATGATCTTCGCCATACTAGCAATTGGATTACTAGGATTCGTGGTATGAGCACACCACATATTTACAGTAGGAATAGACGTTGATACACGAGCATACTTTACATCAGCAACAATAATTATTGCTGTGCCAACAGGAATCAAAATCTTCAGATGACTTGCAACTATATATGGTACTCGAATAACATACAGAGCAGCTTGTCTATGAGCACTAGGATTTGTATTCCTATTCACAATGGGAGGATTAACCGGTGTAGTTCTAGCAAATTCATCAATTGATATCGTATTACACGACACTTATTATGTAGTAGCTCACTTCCACTATGTATTATCAATAGGAGCAGTATTTGCAATTATAGGAGGATTCGTCCAATGATTCCCACTATTCACTGGACTTACTATAAACCCAAAATGATTAAAGGCCCAATTTGCTGTAATATTCGTAGGAGTAAACTTAACCTTCTTCCCACAACATTTCCTAGGACTAGCTGGTATACCTCGACGATATTCAGATTATCCAGATGCCTACACTACATGAAACATCATTTCATCAATAGGATCAACAATTTCATTTGTAAGTGTAATAATGTTCCTATTCATTATGTGAGAAAGAATTACATCCAACCGACTAATTTTATTCCCTACACACACAAGAAACTCGGTAGAATGGTTACAAAACTTCCCACCAGCAGAACACAGCTACTCAGAATTACCGACTATCACAATAACTAACTAACAAACCCAATAATCTAACGTGGCAGATAAGTGCGGTGGATTTAAGCTCCACAAATAAAGTCTCAAAACTTTCATTAGAAAATAATGACAACATGATTAAACCTAACCCTACAAGACAGAGCATCACCAGTCATAGAACAATTAATCTACTTTCATGATCATGCCCTAATAATTATATTAATAATCATTACAACAGTATTTTATACAATAATTAGAATTATCCAAAATAAGCAGACCAGACGATTCATCCTAGAAGGGCAAATAATCGAAACAGTATGAACAATCGCACCAGCAATCATCTTAGTGTTTATTGCAATCCCATCTTTACGACTACTATATCTAATAGATGAAATTCACAACCCAGTAATAACACTAAAAGCAGTTGGACACCAATGATACTGAAGTTACGAGTATTCAGACTTCACAAAGTTAGAATTCGACTCATATATAATTCAACAAGAAGACCAACAAATCAACACATTTCGACTACTAGACACAGACAACCGAATTGTACTACCAATAAACTCACCAATTCGATTAATTGTGACAGCAGCAGATGTTCTACACTCATGAACTGTACCAAGACTTGGTGTAAAAACAGATGCTACACCAGGACGACTAAACCAAATTAGATTCTCAATTAATCGACCAGGCCTTCTATATGGACAATGCTCAGAAATTTGTGGAGCAAATCATAGATTTATACCAATTGTAATTGAAAGAGTATCAACAAATCAATTTATTAACTGAGTGTCAAAGATAAGAGAATCATCAGATGACTGAAAGCAAGTAATGGTCTCTTAAACCAGCTCATGATATCCTAGCAAATATCTCTGATGAAAAGGATTAGTTAATAATATAACATCAGAATGTCAAACTGAAATAATCAAAAAGATATCCTTTTATACCCCAAATAATACCTATAGAATGAACAATACTATACATCACATTTTTAGCAACATTCCTAATATTCAATATCATAAACTACTTCAATCAATCACCAAACAAACAAACAAACGACAAAAAAATCATTAATATTAATAAAATCAACTGAAAGTGATAAGAAATCTATTCTCAATCTTTGACCCAACAACAGAAATCAACAGAATTCCACTAAACTGAACGAGAACAGCCATTGGATTACTATTAATCCCATCAAGAATATGATTAATCCCATCCCGTAATAGTATAATAGTAAGACTACTAATAAATAAACTACACCAAGAAATAAAAACAATTTTAAGAAAAGGAAATGAGAATAAAGGAAATTCATTTATTTTAACATCACTATTCCTTATAATCCTAACAAATAACTTCCTAGGATTATTTCCATACATCTTCACCAGAACAAGACATCTAACTTTAACACTAACTCTAGCTCTACCCTTATGAATAAGATTCATATTATTCGGATGAATTAAAAATACAAATCACATATTCGAACACTTGGTGCCACAAGGTACTCCTACTATACTAATACCGTTCATAGTTATCATCGAAACAATCAGAAACTTGATTCGACCAGGAACACTAGCAGTACGTTTAACAGCAAATATAATTGCAGGACACTTATTATTAACCTTATTAGGAAATAATGGACCATCAATAAGCCACACATTACTAACTGTATTAATTACAGCACAAATCCTATTACTAATTCTCGAAGCAGCAGTAGCAATCATTCAATCATATGTATTTGCAATCTTAAGTACCTTATATTCTAGAGAAGTTAATTAATGTCAATACACGAAAATCACCCATTTCACATAGTAAATAAAAGACCTTGACCACTCACTGGAGCAATTGGAGCAATAGTTACCCTAATAGGATTAATTAAATGATTTCATCAATACGACGACAGCTTATTAGGAATTGGAGCAATCATCACTGTATTGACCATAATCCAGTGATGACGAGACGTAACCCGAGAAGGAACATATCAAGGACTACATACAAAGATGGTAACAAAAGGACTACGATGAGGAATAATTCTATTTATTGTCTCAGAAGTACTATTCTTCGTATCATTTTTTTGGGCATTCTTCCACACAAGACTGTCACCAACAATTGAACTAGGATCAACATGACCTCCAACAGGAATTCAACCATTCAACCCACTACAAGTACCATTGCTAAATACAGCAATCCTACTTGCCTCAGGAGTAACCGTAACTTGAGCCCACCATGGACTACTAGAAAATAATGCTACACAAGCAACCCAAGGATTATTCTTCACCGTATTACTTGGACTATACTTCACCGCACTTCAAGCTTACGAATACCTTGAAGCACCATTCACAATTGCAGACTCAGCTTACGGATCAACATTCTTTGTAGCAACAGGATTCCACGGACTACATGTAATTATTGGAACAACATTCCTAACCACTTGCCTATTACGACACACAACATTACACTTCTCATCGAACCATCACTTCGGATTCGAAGCAGCAGCTTGATATTGACACTTTGTAGATGTAGTTTGATTATTCCTATATATCTCAATTTACTGATGAGGAAGATAAAAATATATTTATCTAATACAAGAAAGTATACTTGACTTCCAATCAAGAAATTTGTGAAAACAAGATAAATAATAACAATAATTATCACAACAGCAACAGTAACAATCCTATTATCACTAACCATTATGGTATTAACAACACTACTATCAAAGAAAATAAATGAAGACCGAGAAAAAAGATCGCCATTCGAATGCGGATTTGATCCAAAAAACTCAGCCCGAATCCCCTTCTCATCACGATTCTTCTTAATCGCAGTAATCTTTATAATTTTCGACGTAGAAATCGCATTATTGTTACCAATACCAATCACCATAACTACATCAAACATCAAAGCATGAATGATTGTCAGATCTCTTTTCCTACTAATCCTAATTATCGGACTATACCATGAATGAAACCAAGGATCCCTTGAATGAAGAAACTAAACGGGACTATAGTTAATAATAACATTTGAGTTGCATTCAAAAAGTACTACTTAAGTAGTTAGCCTCATTTACACTAAAAGTAAGAAGCAAAAATTGCAATCAGTTTCGACCTGATCTTAGATAACATTCCCCTTATCCTTACTTTAACTTAACTGAAACCAAAAAGAGGTATATTATTGTTAATAATAAAATTGAATCATAATTCCAGTTAAGGAAGTGGTAGAAAAAGTGAATGCTGCTAACTTATCACTATAGCGGTTAAAATCCGTTTACACTTCTATTTATATAGTTTAGAAAAAACATTACATTTTCACTGTAAAAACAAAGAAAACTTTTATAAATACTCAAAGGCAATAAATACCTCACCGACATCTTCAGTGTCGTGCTCTAAAATATAAGCTATTCAAGTAATAAATAAGAACAAACAATAAAATAACCACCCACATAACAAAAAACATTAAAAATAATTTCAAACTATTATATTGAAATCACTGGTTAACCTTACCAAGATTAAAAAGAACCCAATATAAACCTTGCCCACCAAAATACTCCATTCAACCAGAATCAAAAACCCTCGTCGCCTTATAACCAATATCCAAAGGAGAAAAAGAAACCCCATAAGTAGAGAAAAAAGGTATAAACCACATAGAACCAGCAAAAGAAGAAGGACCATACAACCGTGTAGAAAACAAATCATCACTAAAAGTAAAACCAGCTATCTCATAACCCAACCATCCACCTAAAAATAACACAAATAAAGTAAGAAACCTCAAATAGTAAGGTAAACAAATCACAGAAGGTGTAGGGCAAATTAGTCATATAAGAGAACTACCACCAAAAATAGATATAATAAGTAAGCCAATCATACCAAACACTATATTATAACTAGTCTCAGCCATAGAAGAAGAACTAACAAAATTAAAATCACCACACATAACAAAATAAAACAAACGAAAAGAATAACAAACAGTCAACCCCGTAGAAACAAATAATAAAAAAAATCCAAATATATTAACATATCTCATAGAAAACATTTCCAAAATAAAATCCTTAGAATAAAAACCAGCCAAGAACGGCATACCACATAAAGCAAAATTAGAAACCATCAAACTTGAAGAAGTGAAAGGTATATAAATAGATAAACCCCCCATAAAACGAATGTCCTGAGAATCACCCATAGAATGAATAACGCCACCCGCACACATAAACAATAAAGCCTTAAACAACGCATGAGTTAACAAATGAAAAAAAGCTAAACCAGAAAGACCAATTGAAATAGTTATAATTATAAGTCCCAATTGTCTCAAAGTAGATAAAGCAATAATTTTCTTCAAATCAAACTCAAAATTAGCCCCAAGACCAGCCATAAATATAGTTAAACCAGAAACCAATAGTAATACAACATTCAACCAATAACTAAAAGTAGGACTAAACCGAATAAGCAAATAAACACCCGCAGTAACCAAAGTAGAAGAATGAACTAAAGCAGAAACAGGAGTGGGAGCTGCCATAGCCGCAGGCAACCAAGAAGAAAAAGGAATTTGAGCACTTTTAGTTATTGCAGCTAAAACAACAAGAAAAGAAATCAATTCTATTTCAATAGATCCTGCCAAAAATTCTAAATAATAAATAAAACTTCAACTACCAAAATTAATCATCCAAGCAATAACCATTAACAAAGCAACATCACCAATTCGATTAGACAAAACAGTCAACATACCAGCACCATAAGACCTCACATTCTGATAATAAATCACTAACAAATAAGAAACCAAGCCTAAACCATCCCAACCCAATAAAATTCTAATAATATTAGGACTAATAATTAAAAACATTATGGAAATAACAAACATTAAGACCAATAGAATAAAACGAACAATATTCAAATCACCAAACATATAATCATCACTATAAAGAATTACTAAAGAAGAAATAATAAAAACAAATCCCATAAATAACAAAGACATTCAATCAAATAAAAAAGTCATAATAATAGAGCTACCATTCAAAGTAATAATATTCCAATCAATAAAATAAACCAAATCATTCATAATAAAAAATACACCTCAAAAACAACAAAACCAACCCAAGAGAAACAAAAAAACAAATCTAATAAAACAAACAGACATAAACATAAATCCAAAATAAAAAATTATATCATCGGCACCACAAACCAATATTTTCAATTAAACTATTTAGATTAAAAGTTAAACCCAAAAGACAGTAACATCAACCCTCAAAATAATCAAATTCAACGGAAACCAATGTAAAAACAATAATAAAAACTCACGAACATAACCTAAAGAACAAGAATAAAGACCAGAATAAATAGAACCATGCTGACTATAAGAATATAAATAAAGAGTATAAGCAGCTCTAAAAAAAGACAAAAAAACCAAAACAAACATAAGACATCAAGATCAAGAAACCAAACTACTCAACAATCCAATTTCACCAAGAAGGTTAAGAGAAGGGGGAGCAGCTATATTACAAGCTCTTAATAAAAATCACCACATAGCCATTCTAGGCATCAAGTTAATTAAACCCTTATTAACTAAAAGACTCCGTCTACCAAAACGCTCATAAGAAATATTAGAAAGACAAAAAAGACCGGAAGAACATAAACCATGAGCCACCATTAAAGCAAAAGATCTACAGACCCCTCAATAACTCAATGTCATAATACCACCAATAACCATACTCATATGAGCTACAGAAGAATAAGCAATCAATGACTTTAAATCAGTTTGCCGTATACAAAACAAACTGACAAAAAGACCCCCGACTAAACTTAAAGAAACTCAAACAATACCAAACCTGAACCCAAATTTAAACAACACAGGAAAAACACGAAGAAGACCATAACCCCCCAATTTCAACAAAACACCTGCTAAAATTATAGACCCAGAAACAGGAGCCTCAACATGAGCCTTTGGAAGTCATAAATGAACCATAAATATAGGCATCTTAACCAAAAAGGCAAAAATTATACAAACATAAAATAAGCCACCAAACAATAAATCACTACCACACAATAAAAACAAACATAAAGACCCCAAGGAATTATAAATAAACAAAATACCAACCAATAAAGGCAAGGAGGCTAACAAAGTATAAAACAATAAATAAATACCAGCCTGAACACGCTCAGGTTGGTAACCCCAACCCAGAATTAAAAACAAAGTAGGAATTAAACTACTTTCAAAAAAGACATAAAAAGAAAGTAAACTAACTCTTCTAAAAGTACAATACAATATAATAGTAAGGAAAATAACAACAAAAAGAAAAAAACCAGAAAAATAACTTGAACGGAAGATAGACTCTCTGGCCAAAACCATAAGAACACAAATCCATAGACTAAGAAAAATAAGACCATAAGAAATTAAATCACAACCAAAAATATAACCTAACCCACCCCAACAAAAAAAATAAGGGAAAAAGAATATATAAACAAAGGAAATAAAAAACAACAAAGAACAGATTAACCACCAAAGACCGGAAGAAACACACAAAGGGGTCAAAAAAATCAAAAAACAAAGAAACCTTAACATTGAAGAACATTATAAGACTGAAAATAATCATTGCCATGGCTACGAATTATAGAAACCAAAATTGACAAACCCAACGAACCCTCACATACAGAAAATACCAAAAAATAAACAACAAAAAATAAACTATAATTAAAATGACACAAATAAAAATAAATAGAAAAATAAATAACCAAAACAACAAACTCCAATCTTAATAAGGTAATCAACAAATGCTTCCGACTAGAAGAAAAAGCCCAAATACCACAAAAATAAACAACAAAAAAATATAATCACATTGGCATTATCTAAGTTTTAATAATTTAACAAAAATATTGGTCTTGTAAACCAAAAATAAGGAATAACCTTTTAAAACTTCAGAGGAAAAGCATTAAACACCATTTCATTAATCCCCAAAATTAATATTTTAAATAAAATACCCCCTGACATAACAAAACTACTTATATCAATAAGAACAATAACAAGACTAATATTCACACAAATAAAACACCCACTAGCCATAGGCTTAATACTATTACTACAAACAACAATAGTGTGTCTCATTAGAGGAACAATATATAGAACATTTTGATTTTCATACATCCTATTCATAATCATAATCGGAGGTATACTAGTACTATTTATATATATGACAAGACTGGCATCAAACGAAATATTCTCACCCTCAAATAAAATACTAATAATCACACTAATAACAATGCCTGCATTATCATACATAATACCAACAATAACTAACAACAAAGAAATAAATATACATGAAACAATAATAGAAAACGAAATCACAACAACAACTACAGTTATGTACAACCAAATAATAGGAATCATAACAACCCTATTAGTATTATATATACTATTAACACTAATTGTAGTAGTAAATATCATCAACGTATCAAAGGGACCACTACGGCATACAAGATAAAAAATGAATAAACCCACACGAAATAAACACCCACTATTCAAAATTGCAAATGACGCCCTAGTAGACTTACCAACACCTTCAACGATCAGAGCCTGATGAAACTTCGGATCACTACTAGGAATCTGCCTAGTTGCACAAATCGCAACTGGACTATTTCTAGCAATACATTACTGCCCAAACGTAGAAACAGCATTCAGAAGAGTAAGACACATTTGCCGAGACGTAAATTATGGATGACTACTACGAACTCTACATGCCAATGGTGGTTCACTATTCTTCGTGTGTATTTATCTACACACCGGACGAAATATATACTACGGATCATACAACTTCATACACACATGATCAGTAGGAGTAGTAATCTTATTCCTAACTATAGCAACAGCATTCATAGGATATGTACTACCTTGAGGACAAATATCATTCTGAGGTGCAACTGTAATTACAAACCTACTATCAGCAATCCCTTACGTAGGGAAAGAGGTAGTAGAATGAGTATGAGGAGGATTCGCAGTAGATAATGCCACACTTACACGATTCTTTGCACTACATTTCCTAATACCCTTTGCAATCCTAGGATTAGTATTAATCCACCTACTATTCCTACACCAAACAGGATCTAATAATCCACTAGGGCTAAACAAAAACACAGATAAAATCCCCTTCCACCCATACTTCACAGTTAAGGATATCCTAGGATTTGCAATTATAATTATGATATTAACAGTATTAACTCTAAAAGAACCTTATATATTAAGAGATCCAGACAACTTCACTCCAGCAAACCCTTTAGTTACACCAGTACACATTCAACCAGAATGATACTTCCTATTTGCATACGCAATCTTACGATCAATTCCCAATAAACTTGGAGGGGTAATTGCCCTAGTTATATCAATTGCAATCCTATTCATCATACCAATAAATAAATCAAAGTTTCGAGGAACACAATTCTACCCCATCAACCAAACGCTATTCTGAATAATAACAAATACAGTAATTCTATTAACATGAATTGGAGCCCGACCAGTAGAAGATCCATACATCTTAACCGGACAAATCCTAACAACACTATACTTCGCATACTACGTAATAAACCCGATAACAACCAAACTATGAGACAAAATAACAGATTAAAGTTAAAAAGCTACAGAATAGGCCTAATGTCTTGAAAACATTAAGAAAGAAGTTCAAATCTTCTATTAACTTATACTCAAATTAATACACTATAACAAAGAAAAAATAAAACACCTAACACCAATAAAAAATAAAAGATAATTCAAAGAAAGAGGCAAAAATCTTTTCCAAGCTAAATATATCAACTTATCATAACGAAAACGCGGCAAAGTACCACGAACTCAAACAAACAAAAAAGAAATAAAAGTAAGCCTAAAATAAAAAAAGAATGAATAAAGATCTCTACCCAAAAAAATGATACAAAATAATAATCTCATAAAAAGAATACTAGCATACTCCGCCAAAAAAATAAGAGCAAATCCACCACCACCATACTCAACATTAAACCCAGAAACAAGCTCAGACTCACCCTCAGCAAAATCAAAAGGAGTTCGATTAGTCTCAGCTAAACAAGAAATAAACCAAACAAAAGACAAAGGAAAAGAAAAGAAAATAAGCCACAAATAAACCTGAAAAAAATAAAAACAAGACAAATTATATCTACAAACCAAAACAACAAAAGAAAGCAAAATAAAAGCCAATCTAACCTCATACGAAATAGTCTGAGCCAAAGCACGAAGGCCCCCTAATAAAGAATAACCAGAATTAGATGATCACCCAGCAATCATCACGGTATACACACCCAGTCTAGTACAAGCCAAAAAAAATAATAAACCCAACTCAAAAGAAATAAAACCACTCAAATAAGGAATTAACAATCAAACAAGCAAAGAAAGGAAAAACCCAAAAATAGGAGAAAAATAATAAATCAAATAATTAGAAACCAAAGGAAAATACTGCTCCCTAGTAAATAACTTAATAGCATCTCTAAAAGGCTGAAAAAGACCAATATAACCAACCTTATTTGGACCCTTACGAATATGAATATAACCTAAAACCTTACGCTCTAACAAAGTAAGAAAAGCTACACCAACCATAACAAAAATCATCAGCAACAAAAAAATAATAACAAGAAAAAAAATATCAAACATATACTACTTGTAAAATAAAAACTTTACATTAATAGATTCTAAATCCAATGCACTTATCTGCCAAAATAGTAAATATATTAATGAAAATCATATAAAACAAAATTATTTCAAATACCCGGTCCTCTCGTACTAAGGTATAAAAAAACATTATAGATAGAAACCAACCTGGCTCACGCCGGTCTGAACTCAGATCATGTAAGATTTTAAAGGTCGAACAGACCTAATCATATTCAGCTCCTACACCGAAAATTAACCTTAATCCAACATCGAGGTCGCAAACCTCCCCGCCAATAAGAACTCTCAGGGAAGATAACGCTGTTATCCCTAAGGTAATTTAATCTTATAATCAAAATAAATGGATCAAAATAAATATAAATCAATATACAAAAACAAAGAGGAGTTAAAGAAATTCCTCCCATCACCCCAACAAAACATTATACCAGTTAAACCCAAAAAACAAACAATAAAACATAACAAGAATAAATGTAAAACTCTATAGGGTCTTCTCGTCCCATAAAAACATCTAAGAATTTTAACTCAAAAACTAAATTCAACAAATAATACCTTTAAGACAGCTCACGTCTCGTCAAGCCATTCATACCAGATCACAATTAAAGAACTAATGATTATGCTACCTTTGCACGGTCAAAATACCGCGGCCCTTCAACAATAAGTCAGTGGGCAGGCCATACTTCAAAAACTAACAAGAAAAGATGTTTTTGTTAAACAGGCGGACATGAAATTTTGCCGAATTCCTAAAAAGAAATTAACATCCAAAAATAATAACAACACAAAAATCAAGATTTACTAATTACACAATAATTACTAAATAAAACAAAGATAAAACAAACATTTCAATAAAAAATTAAACTAAAACAAATAGAAAAAAGAACAAATAAAATTTTAACATAATCAAATTGAAAATCACTATAAAATCCACAAAACTAAATTGAAAAATTAATTATAATCATAAAACAAGGAGCTAATCCCCCTTAATCTTAACATAAAATAAAAATAAATATAAATAAAACAGAAATTAAATAAAATGTATGAATTGAATTCATTTCTTGAAAAACCAGAGACCACTAAAGACGAATAACATTTCACTACCAACAACCTATTATTAATACTAATGAAACAGTAAATAATATAAGCCATTAACTCCTTTAAAATCGGGAAATAAAAATAAATAATAAAATTCAATGAACCCTGATACACAAGGTACGATAAACAAAATCTACTTCCCCAAAAACAATAAAATATAACCCCTCACGGTAAAAATAAACTATAGTAACAAAAATTAAATCAAAAAAATACAATAACAATAAATGATTCTTCAATAAAATAACAAAAATACAAAAATAAACAACAAAAAAATCATTAAATTCAGACCATGTCGAATCGCACGACATAATAATTCAGCGTAAATGAAAACTCAACTAACAGAAATGATCTGAAATAATCAATCCAGCTGCACCTTCCGGTACAACCACTTTGTTACGACTTATCTCATTAACAATAAACGAGAGCGACGGGCGATGTGTGCATATCCCAGAACCAATTATCAAAATAACAATCTACAAATTATTACAACCAAATCCAATTTCATGCCAATATTGAAATCAACAATCCATAAACAAATAACAATGTAATCCATCATTCCACTTAGAAACAAGCTGCACCTTGACCTGAAATAAATCAAAATAAAGAAACCAGAAAATTAATAAAACTCTAAAAAGATAATCAATAAACGGCGGTATACAAACCAATATCAATCCAAGTAAGGTCCAACGTGGACTATCGATAACGAGACAGATTCCTCTGGACGGAATGAGATACCGCCAAATTCTTTAAGTTTCAAGAACATAACTAATACTACTCAAGCACATAAGAATTAACATTCTAAAATAATAGGGTATCTAATCCTAGTTTACAAAAAGAATTTCATAGCCTCCAAATAAATAAAAGAAAATCAACAGCAAAAAAAATTTCACCTAACAACCACCAAAACAAAATCAACCAAAATAAATAATACAACTACATAAGCCAAACACATTCAGACGCTTCCAAGGTATAACCGCGGTTGCTGGCACAAAATTTAACCGAAACTAAAATATATTGCTAAATACAAGAATACTTGATCAACCAATAATAACTAATGAGAATTAATAAAACAAACACAATCCATCTAGAATAATATAAAAACTCACACAAAAACTTACATATAGAACAAACATAAACTGAATGAAAAAGCAAGAATAAAACTTAACTCAATAGAACAGAACAGAACAACATGGTACATATAATACTAATCCTAATATAATACAATCAAAATAAAAATAATAAGCAAAACAA